CTAGAGGAAAAGAAAGTAAAAAACGATTCCCTTAGTAGCGGCGAGCGAAACGGGAGAAGCCTAAACTTAATATTTAATATTAAGGGTAGTGGGACAATTGTTAATCGATTAGGACAATTAGACGAATAAGTTGGAATGCTTAACCAAAGAAAGTGATAGTCTTGTAGTCGAAAATTGAAATAATCAAATTGAATCCCAAGTAGCATGGAGCACGTGAAATTCCGTGTGAATCTGCGAGGACCACCTCGTAAGGCTAAATATTCCTAAATGACCGATAGTGAAACAGTACCGTGAGGGAAAGGTGAAAAGAACCCCGGGAGGGGAGTGAAAAGAACATGAAACCATAAACTTACAATCAGTAGGAGGACGACTAAAACGTCTGACTGCGTGCCTGTTGAAGAATGAGCCGGCGACTTATAGGTAGTGGCAGGTTAAAGCAGAGAATGCTGGAGCCATAGTGAAAGCGAGCCTGAATAGGGCATATGTCACTGGTTATAGACCCGAACCCGGATGATCTAACCATGGTCAGGTTGAAGCTTAAGTAACACTAAGTGGAGGACCGAACCGACTGATGTTGAAAAATCAGCGGATGAACTGTGGTTAGGGGTGAAATGCCAATCGAATTCGGAGCTAGCTGGTTCTCCCCGAAATGCGTTTTGGCGCAGCGATAAATATTATAACTTAGGGGTAAAGCACTGTTACGTATGCGGGCTGGTAATTCGGTACCAAATCGTTGCAAACTAAGAATACTAAGTGTAGAGTTTATCAGTGAGACTGTGGGGGATAAGCTCCATTGTCAAGAGGGAAACAGCCCAGAGCACCAGTTAAGGCCCCTAAATAATTACTAAGTGATAAAGGAGGTGGGAGTGCAAAAACAATCAGGAGGTTTGCCTAGAAGCAGCAATCCTTTAAAGAGTGCGTAATAGCTCACTGATCGAGTAAACCTGCGCCGAAAATGTACGGGACTAAGTAATTTGCCGAAGCTGTGCGATATATTTGAAATATATCGGTAGGGGAGCGTTCTGTTGTAGGTTGAAGTATTAGCGGAAGCGGATATGGACGAAGCAGAAGTGAGAATGTCGGCTTGAGTAACGAAAATATAGGTGAGAATCCTATACCCCGAAAACCCAAGGTTTCCTCCGGAAGGCTCGTCCGCGGAGGGTAAGTCAGGACCTAAGGCGAGGCTGAAAAGCGTAGTCGATGGACAACGGGTTAATATTCCTGTACCATTATTTATTGATAACGAGGGACGGAGAAGGCTAAGCTGGCCGGATGTTGGTTACCGGTTTAAACGTTCGAGATGATGAGAAACGGAGAAAACGTTTTGAGTTGAGGCGTGATGACGAGATGCTACGGCATTGAAGCAGTCTATGTCAGACTTCCAAGAAAAGCTCGCACTGTCGAAAATAAATAATGCCTGTACCATAACCGACACAGGTGGGTAGGTAGAGTATACTAAGGGGCGCGAGATAACTCTCTCTAAGGAACTCGGCAAAATGACTCCGTAACTTCGGGAGAAGGAGTGCCTTATTTATAAGGTTGCAATAACAAGATCCAAGCAACTGTTTATCAAAAACACAGGTCTCCGCTAAGTCGTAAGACGATGTATGGGGGCTGACGCCTGCCCAGTGCCAGAAGGTTAAAGAAGTTGGTTAGCATCTGCGAAGCTGATAACTGAAGCCCTGGTGAACGGCGGCCGTAACTATAACGGTCCTAAGGTAGCGAAATTCCTTGTCGGGTAAGTTCCGACCCGCACGAAAGGCGTAATGATTTGGATACTGTCTCGGAGAGGGGCTCGGTGAAATAGACTTGTCTGTGAAGATGCGGACTACCTGCACCTGGACAGAAAGACCCTATGAAGCTTTACTGTAACTTGAAATTGAAATTGGACTTTACTTGCGCAGTATAGGTGGGAGGCATTGAGTTTATTCTTGCGGGAATTTAGGAGCCATCAGTGAGATACCACTCTGGTAATGTTAGATTTCTAACTTTGGATCATTATCTGGTCAAAGAACAGTTTCAGGCGGGCAGTTTGACTGGGGCGGTCGCCTCCCAAATGGTAACGGAGGCGTACAAAGGTTTCCTCTGAACGTGTAGAAATCGTATCTAGAGTGTAAAGGCATAAGGAAGCTTGACTGTGAGACCTACAAGTCGAGCAGGGACGAAAGTCGGTCTTAGTGATCTGACGGTGCTGAGTGGAAAGGCCGTCACTCAACGGATAAAAGTTACTCTAGGGATAACAGGCTGATCTCCCCCAAGAGTTCACATCGACGGGGAGGTTTGGCACCTCGATGTCGGCTCATCGCATCCTGGGGCGGTAGTACGTCCCAAGGGTTGGGCTGTTCGCCCATGAAAGCGGTACGCGAGCTGGGTTCAGAACGTCGTGAGACAGTTCGGTCCATATCCGGTGTAGGCGTTAGAATATTGAGAGGAGCCTTCTTTAGTACGAGAGGACCGAGAAGGACATACCTCTGGTGTACCAGTTATCGTGCCAACGGTAAACGCTGGGTAGCTATGTATGGAGAGGATAACCGCTGAAAGCATCTAAGTGGGAAGCCCACCTCAAGATAAGTATTCTCATCACGAAAGTGAGTAAGGTCACGGTAAGACTAACCGTTTGATAGGCATTAAGTCGAAATATAGTAATATATCAGCTGAGATGTACTAACAGACCGAGGACTTGAATTTTTATAGTTACTACGTAGGTAGTAACTATTTTTGCTTTGGTGTTTTTAGTGTAATTAGCGGATCCACACTGATCCATCTCGAACTCAGTTGTGAAACGCTATAAATCGACGACAATACTTGTGGGGGGACCTGCTGGGAAGATAGTTCAATGCCAAAGTTACTCAATCAGGATGTTCGTGCAGGTTGTAGTATTTTATAGTATAATTTAGTTAAAACTCGTCCAAGATTTCAATCTCGGACAAGTTTTAACTTACCCTAATAAAGATAATTTTCTAATTATTTATTATTTATCAAAAATTGCGTACTTTACACACCAGGAAACAGCCACACCACATCCAAATGCAGCCAGAAGCTGAGGGTTAGTCAAAACGCCAGCTTTACTAGCTACATCCACAGCTTTATCAGCATTTTTGGCTGCTGCTTTCCCACAAACGAGAGCAATTGCTGAGCATGCGGATGTGTTGGAAATTCGTTTTGCGAGTTCTTTTTTTGCTTTACTTTTTGCGATTTGGGCTGAAGCTGAAGAATCGTCAGCAAAAACAACCGTCGGGGCCAGAATCGCTCCAAAAACTATACCGTACGCGAAGTAAGAACCAGTTTTTACTAAAGCTTGCTGATTCCAAATCACGCGTTCATTATCCTCTGTTAGTTCCTCGTCCGTATAGTTTGAAGGTCTGGCATAGCTGGTTAACATAGTCTTATTTTGTAATATTTTTAAAAAATTTAATGATATCAATCACATATACAATTTATAGTATAGCAAATAATAAACGAGAATTATATTTAAAGCTAGACCAATTTGTAAAAATAGACCACTTAAACTTACGAAAAACGGATATAGAAAGCCGCAAAAATCTCAGTGATATATAAGTCATGTGCATTATTGCCTTTCAAATTCGTTGAAGCCAATTGATTACTAATTGATTTAATAAGAAAACGCAGAAGATTAAAAAATTGTCAAAATTACACAGTAGTCGTAGGAACTCCAAACAACTTATTGACATTAATGGAAAATCAAAACCATGATTTTTTAAAACCTGGATGGCCAATCATAATAGTTAAAAAAATGACTAAGGAAGTTATTGAAAAAACAATTAAAGTTTACGCAGAAGATGATGCCTTTTATTTAAAGTTTTATTCTATTTCGTTAGATACTAAAACATTAGACGTTTTAAAAGATCGTGCTCTTGCAAGAGAAAAATTTTTAGATGACCTTGTTGAAAAAGGTGAATCAATTGATAATATTAAAAATTACGATCTTATAGATTTTGATATTGACAATTTGTAATAAGTTTTCAATTTCTTACAAATTATCAATATCTTTTTGCAAACCAACTTGTTTTTATCTTTCCTCTTCCTGACTAAATTTTACTTATTTTACAATGTTTTATTAAAACTAAAAAATCACTTTACAGACTTTAGTTGGTTCTATAAGTCAACATTTCAATCTTTAATTCATTTTATTATATTTCCTATTACAGTTTTGGTAATTACGTAAATCATCTAATATGCCTTCTTCTTCTGAGAAGTGTGAACTGATAGAATAACTAAGCATAATATATAAATAGTTAATTAATAAATTTAAAGTTAGTTACATATAATTAGTATGAGTGTAATTATATGAGTGTAATTAACAAGATTTATTATCGTGACTAATAATATTAATAGAATATAAATCGCTTATAGACAAAATTAAATCAGGTACTCATCCCCGAGATGTCAACAGAGCCTCAACATCTCTTGGCGGGGATCTATTTTTAGTCAAAGGTAATCAAGGTACTAGGATATTGGTTAGAGTATCGAGAAATAAAGTTACAGTTTTAGGCATTGGATATCCTGGTGATATACAGAATTTTAGAGACACCATGAACAACATATATGATGCTGGTCTTAAATATAATTAAATTTACATTAAATTATGAAAATCAAAAAACTAGAGTATTTATGTGGACCAAAAGATTTAGTAAATGATTGCTTAGATGTTTTAATTTTTTTAAACGATCAATACTGTACTCAAAATTTTTATTATGTGGTAACAACACCTCAGTTCCTATCTACTCTTATGAAAGAATCTAAAAGTGAGTTTGTACTACCTCATCATCCATATATTATTGTTTCAAAATTAACAGATGAGAATATACGAACTGCTATTCAAGCATTTATTGATGCAGAAGATGATTTGTATTGGTTAAAATTATATCATATATCAGCCACTTTAAATATCGAAGATATAAATGAAATTTTATATCGAAAGAAAAAAGAAAATATTGCAGTAAAAGCAAAAATAAACACAGAGATAGATGCGGAATCTGATATAAATCATTAGAGCTATTTCAGGTTGGCTGAAAATATATGAAATAAACTTGGTCACCCTAATGATTTTATCATTTTCTTAAGCGATCACGACCAGATATAGTAAAACAAATTAAGATTGGTATGAAAAAACTTTTATTGAACAACTATGCGTTATTGCTAGTAATGGTAAGAAAATAGCGTTAAAAAAAAACAGTTTAGAATTTAAAAAACTAATAGAAAATCAAAACATAGTCGATAGAACTTTTAATATAAGTTTAATTCATTTTGGAAAGTGTGAAAAATTGTACATTAAAAGTATGTTTCTTTAATAATGGCGAATTTATGAAAGTGTACTTTGTTAATTGTTCGGTAAGCGATTTTTCCTTTTCCAATATAAAAATGTTTAATGTTAGATTTAAAAATTGCACTCTTAATAATCTTTCATTCTCAACGAACGATACAACCAATTTACATTTCGAAGATTCAAAATTAACTGACGTCAGCATTTTATATTTTGATATTGTTGAGATTAAAATTGGAATCAGTATCCTAAATAATAATAATGTTAATTTTTCAGGGAATTCTTTTAATAGTTTACAAAAAATGTTATATTTAGCGCATTTAAAAACTTGAGAGACTAATTTGTATTAAAAATTTTACAGAGTTATTAAAAACTATTAATCAAATCATTTCAAAAACTCGTATTTTTGAATATTGAAATTTAAATTGTTAAAAAATGGTTAAACTATGAAGTTAAACCAACAAAAACAGTTTTTTATTTGTTAAAAAAAGCGGAAATACTATAATTAATAATTTACGTATGGACGTAACTAAAAAAAGAAATTACTTATAATAATAATTAAATTTATTACATTATATCTTACTTTACATAGACAAAAACTCGTTTTCAAAATTTATCTTATTTAGAAAAAGCGTTAAGTAAATTAAATAGTACTTATAAACAACAACTTTCAGATTATCAAAAATTGCAAAAAAACTTATTGATTTCTCAGTATCTTGAATATATTATCTAAACTTTTTATAACATTTTCATTTACTTATATTATTATGAAATCTCAACCGAATAAACTAAAAAAACGGCAACGGCTTTTCAAATGGTTAAATAAACAGGTTAAAAAATTTAACAATAACCAATTCTATTATCAGTATGAATCATTTTATAAGACTGGAAACAGAATATTAGTTAAAATAACAAAATTTAGACCTAAAAAAATTGGAAATAAAATCGTTTTGATTTTAGTTGCGAGTTTTTATTTTTTTCTAGGAACGCCCTATCTTTTGTCTAAGTCAGCTGAAGTTAAAACAATTACAATAAAGTTTAGAGGTAGCACAGAAAAACACGATGAAATTTCAACTTTTTTTACAAATCGTTGGAAACAAAATCAGAATTCAGTGCAACCTGTTATATTAGTCAGTAATCCAACAAATTCAGGATCAAGCTCAAAAAATTCAAGTATTATTCCGGCCGCAACTGGATTTACACCAAATTCTTCGACTAGATTTGGTAACAAATTTCAGGGAAAACCTCGAATTAAACATAACGACTCAACAGTATTTTCACCAAAGAATTTAAATCAACAATTTGATTATTTTTTTAAAAAACGACCAGTAAAATTAGATGAGAAAAAATCTAATGATACTATTAATAGTGAGGGGTGCCAGCCAATTAACATAAATTAAGAATTTTATAAATTTCGAACAGAAATGCATGCAAAAAATTTGTATTTTGATGATCTCGATTGTGATTTGGACCGCTTCAGAAGTTTGGCCACAAACCCAAAAACTGAGGTGATTGATTTACAATCAATTAGCGAGGCCCGCGTGGCGTTACAGGGGGAATTTGAAAAAATGTATAACAATGTAAGACGACCAACTAATCAAAATCTAGATCTCGATTTTGAATGTGATCACTCCACATATAAATTTTTGGATGTCAAAAATCCGATCGATTTTGATAAAATTCCTAAAGAATTAAAAATGAAGAAAGATGGCACTATAAAAGAATTTCCTAGCTATGAACAAATAGGTTATGATATGGGTAAAAAAATACCAAAACAGAAAAAGTTTTTTATGAAAGAAATGGACGGTCCAAAAAAACCAGAAGAAGTTTTGCACCTTGTTAATGTAGGCCAGTTAAATCATAGTAAAAAAAAACAGGATCTAGTAAATGGTATTTTAAAAGGATTAAAAGACAGTGGTGAATCAGCAGAAGATATTAAATTTTTAAATTATGACGGAGTTAGAAATGACGAATAATTTTAAAGACATTATTAAAAAATTAGAAAACAAAAAAACTTTAACCTATAGTGGTTCAGAAACTTTTCAAAATGAAAATCTGTTGAATGAAAGTCTCCAATGTTCTATATTAGGAGGAGTCAGATTTGTAAATACTACTTTTGAAAACATAGATTTTACAGGTAGCATGATATCAAAAGTTATTTTCAAAGATTGCTATTTTAACAATACGACATTACGAAAAGCTGATTTATGGAATTG